TACAGACATTTATGGGTTCAATGTGAAAACTGTTTTGGATTACATTTTGAAAAATTTTTGAAGTTAAAAATGCATATTTGTGAACAGTGTGGATATCATTTGAAAATAAGTAGTTCAGATAGAATCGAACTTTCGATTGATCCGGGCACTTGGGATCCTATGGATGAAGGTATGGTTCCTATAGACTCTATTGAATTTCATTCAGAGGAAGAACCTTATAAAGATCGTATTGATTCTTATCAAAGAAAGACAGGTTTAACTGAAGCTGTTCAAACAGGCATAGGTCAGCTAAACGGTATTCCTATAGCAATTGGGGTTATGGATTTTCAGTTCATGGGGGGTAGTATGGGATCCGTAGTCGGCGAGAAAATCACCCGTTTGATCGAGTATGCTACTAATCGATCTTTACCTGTCATTATTGTGTGTGCTTCTGGGGGAGCACGCATGCAAGAAGGAAGTTTAAGCTTGATGCAAATGGCTAAAATCTCTTCCGCTTTATATAATTATCAATCAAATAAAAAGTCCTTATATGTTTCAATCCTTACATCTCCTACAACCGGTGGAGTAACAGCCAGTTTTGGTATGTTGGGGGATGTCATTATTGCTGAACCAAATGCCTGCATTGCATTTGCGGGTAAAAGAGTAATTGAACAAACATTGAAAAAAAAAGTACCCGACGGTTCACAAGCGGCTGAGTATTCATTCCATAAGGGCTTATTCGACCCAATCGTACCACGTAATCCTTTAAAGGGTGTTCTGAGTGAGTTATTTCAGCTCCACGGTTTCTTTCTTCTGAATCAAAATTCAAGAAATTAAAGTATAGCACTCGATTTAATTGTTTGTAGCGAACGAGTATTTCTATTTAGTTCGTCGTAATCAAAAAAATTTAAGTTATACTTGTATTGTAGTAAGAGTCAGAAGTTTCGGATAATTATTTTTTATTTTATCTTTTCCTTCAGATCTATTTTTTATCTTACCCCTATTCATGATTAGTAATCAGAAACCCTTTATCAATCAATAGGATAAAAAAAAAAGAAAAGAGTGAGTTTCTCCTTCCGAAGAATTGGGTAAAGGAAAGACAGAAAGAAAATAAAAATAATTTTCTCTGGCCTTCTTACGTATTATTAATTTTAATTTTAATATAGACAATAATATCAATAATATATATATCTTAATATATATCTTATCTTAATATCTTAATTTATAATTTTTATAATTTAAAATTAATTTAATTTATATTATTTTATATTATATAATTTCTTTCTTGTACTTATCTTATACTTATATTCTTATACTTATATAATATATATATAATAATTTCTTATACTTATACTCATATAATTATATATAATTATAATATAATTATGATAATTATATGAGATTATATGAGTATAATTATATGAGTATAATTAATTTAGAAGACATATATGGTATGGAAGACATATAGAAAGAAGTGATTTCTATATCTATCAAGAACCCCCGCTTTTTATTTTTTTATTATAGAATCGAGTCGCCGTTTTTTTTTGTTGGATCGGATTATAGTGAAAGTCGTGAACTCATAATAAATAATAAACTTTTTAATCAAAAATCCCTTATTAGAAAAATAGAAAGAAGAAAGGATGGGGGAAGAAGAATAATAAAATTTCTTATCTTAAAGTGAATTATCATACATATTTATGTGGATACATATTTATGTGGAAAGATGAATAGGTACACTTAATTCAATTCTACATTCCTTGCACTTATTAACGACTTAATATTACTTATAATAATAATAGATATACTTAATTTATCATAAGATATTTTTATAATAGGTACAAATATTAAATTGGGACATCCATTCTATGACAGATTTCAACTTACCCTCCATTTTTGTGCCTTTAGTGGGCCTAGTATTTCCGGCAATGGCAATGGCTTCTTTATTTCTTCATGTCCAAAAAAATAAGATTGTCTAAATTCGATGGGACCAAATCTCATCAATTTATTTCAACACGAGATCATAATACAGATATCTAGTTAGTGTAATATGATACGATATGTGGCTCTTTCCGAACACAAATGAAAGACGGATATGCATACGGATACATAATATCCACATAAATGCATGCATATTATATGCAAGTACAACTGGTTAAAAATATATCGGCGAATACTTTATTTTATTAAAATTAAATTTTATTAAATAGAAAGTCAATGTATCTAACCAATTACTCCTAATAGTTCCCGTCAAAATAGTGCTAGTTGATGAGAGTTACTTCGGGGTCAAGAAAAGTAAAGTCAAATTCATTTGGGTTATTCTCTCAATTCCAATCGAATACAACAGGATCTAGTATAGTATAAGTATAGTATGAACTGGCGATCAGAACATATATGGATAGAACTTATAACGGGGTCTCGAAAAACAAGTAATTTTTGTTGGGCCTGTATCCTTTTTTTAGGTTCATTAGGGTTCTTAGTAGTTGGAACTTCCAGTTATCTTGGTAGGAATCTTATATCCGTATTTCCATCTCAGCAAATCATTTTTTTTCCACAAGGGATCGTGATGTCTTTCTATGGGATCGCGGGTCTATTCATCAGTTCCTATTTGTGGTGTACAATTGCGTGGAATGTAGGTAGTGGTTATGACCAATTTGATAGAAAAAAAGGAATAGTTTGTATTTTTCGTTGGGGATTTCCTGGAATAAATCGTCGTATTTTCCTTCGTTTCCTTATGAGAGATATCCAATCTATCAGAATAGAGATTAAAGAGGGTCTTTATCCTCGTCGTGTCCTTTATATGGAAATCAGGGGCCAAGGAGCCCTTCCCTTGACTGGCACTGATGAGAATCTTACTCCACGAGAAATTGAACAAAAAGCTGCCGAATTAGCCTATTTCTTGCGGGTACCAATTGAAGTATTTTGAAATGAACTGAAGAATTAATGTTTTCTCAGATTAATGTTTCCTCAGTATGAGGGAAGTAACTTGATAATTCCATTTTTAATACAATTGAAGTTTATTCAGAAAGTTCATTCGAGCAAAACAAAACATATTAGGATTTGATTTCCCACACTTCCGTTGGCGGGACAATTCACATAGAAGAAAACAAAAGCGGGAGCGCGTATACGGAACAACTAAACTATAATAATCGGGCCCAATTTTAAAATTTATACTAGTAAAAAGCCTAATAAGTATGCATTCATCAAACATATCCGAACAGTTATTTCGTAATCGTAATACAGAATTCATCTTTTTATAACCAAGATGAATTGATATGTTACGTTATTCCTAAACTGTGGTTAGGCGGTGAAACATTTCGAAATAATTAATTGATCCTGGAGGCTTTTTTCGTCTCGAAATTCGAATAATATTCCTTACTTCAAGCAGGTTTTCGAGTATTCATCGACAGACAGGAACAAATGAAGATAAAATTCATTGAAATTTACCCAATTGAGATATCTCTGAGAATTATAAAGGACCCTTATTCTATTTCTATATTTTTTATAGATCTAAGGACTCAATTTGTAAACAAAAATGGGAATAGATCCATAGGTTTGATACCTTGTTATAGTTATAGAATTCGTGTTCAGAGAAATAGAAATATCAGTATAGAATCGACGAATGGAGCAGATTCATTAACAATTCACTAAAAAAAAAAAAAATGAAAAAAAGGAAAGCGTTGACTTCCCTCCCATATCTTGTATTTATAGTATTTTTGCCTTGGTGGGTCTCTCTCTCATTTAATAAAAGTTTGGAACCTTGGGTTATTAATTGGTGGAATACCCGGCAATCCGAAACTTTCTTGAATGATATTCAAGAGAAAAACGTTCTAGAAAGATTCATAGAATTAGAAGAACTATTCCTGTTGGACGAAATGATAAAGGAATACCCGGAAACACATATACAAAAACCTCGTATAGGAATACACAAGGAAACGATACAATTAGTCAAAACACAGAAAGAGTATCATTTCCATATCATTTTTCATTTCTCGACAAATATAATATGTTTCGCTATTCTAAGTGGTTATTTTATTCTGGGTAATGAAGAACTTGTCATTCTTAATTCTTGGGTTCAAGAATTACTCTATAACTTGAGTGACACAATAAAAGCTTTTTCGATTCTTTTAGTTACTGATTTATGGATCGGATTTCATTCGACCCATGGTTGGGAACTTATGATTGGTTCGGTCTACAACGATTTTGGATTGGCTCATAATGATCAAATTATATCCGGTCTTGTTTCCACTTTTCCAGTTATTCTAGATACAATTGTGAAATATTGGATCTTCCATTATTTAAATCGTGTATCTCCTTCACTTGTAGTCATTTATCATTCAATGAACGAATGAAGAACTCATTTGATCCCCTGATAGCAATCAAATAAGAATGTTTCTTCGCGTATAAAGAATAAACAAAGTATTTTCAATCTTACTTATTCTTTAGACTTCTACCGGTTCACGATATTAGACTTCTACCGGTTCACGATATTCGTCCCATATTTCAGTACAATGGCAGACTCGTGGATAGGGAACTATACTAGCTAGCTACCTTTCTAATTTATTGTAGAAATTCCGGGATCAATGATTGGACCATGCAAAATAGAAATATTTTTTCTTGGGTAAAGGAACAGATGACTCGATCCATTTCTGTATCGATCATGATATATGTAATAACTCGGGCATCTATTTCAAATGCATATCCCATTTTTGCGCAGCAGGGTTATGAAAATCCGCGGGAAGCAACTGGCCGAATTGTATGTGCCAATTGTCATTTAGCGAATAAGCCCGTGGATATTGAAGTTCCGCAAGCTGTGCTTCCTGATACTGTCTTTGAAGCAGTTGTGCGAATCCCTTATGATACGCAACTGAAACAAGTTCTTGCTAATGGGAAAAAGGGGGCTTTGAATGTGGGGGCTGTTCTTCTTTTACCCGAGGGATTCGAATTAGCCCCCCCGGATCGCATTTCTCCTGAGGCGAAAGAAAAGATGGGAAATCTATCCTTTCAGAGTTATCGTCCAAATA